TAACGGGTCAAACAAAAAAAAGAAAATTCCTTTTTCCCTGCGCCTAAATGAAATATTAAATAATGGTAGACTGGAAATGAAAGCCCTTTCTTTTCTCGCATTCGTTCTCTATTGCATTGCTGGAACAAAACAATATCGGATTCTGAAATCAAGGAAAGATATTGAAAAATCTATTTTCGAAATATAATATACTTTTTTATATGTATTGGAAAAGAATAGCGATTTATTCCTATGCAGCATCCATTAACAAGAAGAGAAAATAAGAAATATCGAATATCGACAAATTCTTGTCTTGTGTGGTTTAAGGAAAAAAAACCGCTTTCCACAATTTAATATATATCATCGAATTTAAATATCAGAATAGCTGATATAGTCATGATTCAAGGGGTCAGGTCCACTTACATTTTTTTAATATTAACACTATCCGTATTATCCGCTGAAAAAAAAAAGAAGACTAAGACTTGATTTTCATGAAAAAGCCCTTTATCGGATTTGAACCGATGACTTACGCCTTACCATGGCGTTACTCTACCACTGAGTTAAAAGGGCCCTATTCAATTCATGAATTAACCATTTTATATTATGAGTCTACTACATATATACATATATGCAGTAGACTCATAATGGACAAAAAATTTGTATTTACCTAGAAAGTGGGTAAAATTTTTCTCGTTTTTGCATTTTATGGCTTAGTGCGAGATAGTGATAGGCATATTATATTGCATCTCAACGATAAACGAAGCAATGAGTGAAAATGGAAGAAAATAAATGGGGTTTTACCTCCCCTACCCCTTTTTTCTGTCCGGCTAACCATTGCCTGAACTGAAGGAATCCTATACTTCCTTTCGTTATATCGAATAGTATGGGATGCTTCATTCATGAAGCATCAACCCCCCCAAAAAATGTTATGATTCTATAGAATCATAACATAGAAAGACTCTTCGGATCTAGCCATACCATTAGATTATATTGACAATTCCAAAAAACTGTTCATACTATCATCATAGTATGATGACGGTCGGGCGGATATGCCCCCATCGTCTAGTGGTTTAGGACATCTCTCTTTCAAGGAGGCAACGGGGATTCGACTTCCCCTGGGGGTAGGGTACGGTACTACAAAAGGAAGTTGATCATGGATTATCAATAAGCCTAGAATGAATTCTTCCTGGGTCGATGCCCGAGCGGTTAATGGGGACGGACTGTAAATTCGTTGGCGACATGTCTACGCTGGTTCAAATCCAGCTCGGCCCAAAAAATCACCGCTCCATGAGTATAATATAACCAATTTGTCCTACAGAAAAGAAATGCTTGATCTGCAGAAATGAAGGAAAAGGGTCAATTTTTTGCTCTATTTATATTTTTTTCTCATCTCATTGAAAGGTTGATTATCCACTTTAACAATAAAAAAAAAGAATCACTAGTTACTAATAATCCGCGGCACTCTCGCTAAAGCCCGTGTTTATGTGGATATGATATCACTATATAATTCGTGTATCTGTTACGTTACAACATGACAATTCTTATGAAACCATAAGAATATGTATGCTATACACCTTGCTGGGATTGTAGTTCAATTGGTCAGAGCACCGCCCTGTCAAGGCGGAAGCTGCGGGTTCGAGCCCCGTCAGTCCCGAACTAGGATCCGATGAATTTCTCAATTCATTTCTCTATTTTTCGCGAAAAGGAAGAGGGGGAGCCGAATCGAATCCCCGGTGCGGGGAGGGGAATTTTTTTTCTTTTGTTTCGCATTTATCATCAGATAAATATGGGAATTTCCATTTCTTTTCCGAGTTCTTTCCCTAGTACTGATTGATAAGGGAGAGACATATGTCGATTGGTACAATCGGTAGTATTGCTATATTCAGTATTTTTTGTTCAAATATTTGATTTTTTATACTAAATCCTTTATTTTTCCATCTCACTTATACTGTTTGTATCTGTGTATGACCCAGACAATACCAGTCATATGATACCTCATAATTTTATGTACATAATTCTATGTATATGTATGTATTAAGTAGGGAAGTTGTATAAAGAAGATAGCTAATAGGTTATGTTATAGAAAAGAAAAAGTGGAAAAAGGGTATGAAAATCTAATGATTGATGTGTATTTCTGATCAAATCCAAAATGATATTTTTGATTTAGTATGATAAAAGATCTTTCCTTTCTATGTTATACTACTACTATATTATTGAATTTTCGACGATGAATTGATTTGATAGATCAGAAATTGTTATTCATAATATTGATCTGATTCAGTATCATCGGGATGCAATTAATCCCGTTGAATTTGCAGGAGTCAAATTTATCATCTCTATGGGATTAGATCCCGAGTTATTGCGAAACAAAAGAAGATTGGATTATGGAAGTAAATATTCTCGCACTTATTGCTACTGCACTGTTCATTCTAGTTCCTACTGCTTTTTTACTTATCATCTATGTAAAAACAGTCAGCCAAAATGATTAATTTGAATGAAACTTGAATTATTATTAGTTCTTATCGATGATTCAAGAAATGAAAGAAAGGGATTCAAACTCTAAATCTTAAATGAAATGATTAGGCTGGAATCAGAAGTATCGTAGTAAGTATCTAAGCTGGTGTGGTAGAAAGAACTATATATATAGTTCTTTCTACCACACCAGCTATAGTATTGTTTTTATTATTATTATATATAGATCAAATTACAATATGTATGTACATCTAATATATGTACATACAGATAGCACTCTATTTCTTTTAGTTTGATTTCCCATCTCAAGAAGTCATTGATTGAACAATTAACGGATGATCCACGGAATTAAGTTATACAGTAACTTCTTCGGATTTGTAAAAGGAGTAGAGCAGACCCTGTCCATTTTTCATGCTTAAACATGAGATGAATCAAAAAAAGCATAAAAACTTTTCTAGTAGTCTAAAACAAATGTTAAATGTATGATATGTGGATCGCTCAACAGAAGAAAGATCTAATTTTATTATGTGTCGGATCTCTTTGGCCAATTACTAATCGCTTCGTTTCCGATAGAAAGAAAATATGTATTGTCGTAATAGCAGAACGACTTTCTTTTAGAAAGGTAAAAGAAAAAGGGAAATAAATAAAGAAAAAAAATAGTATTAGTTTTTCTTATTGTAATATCCATAATTATGATAAGAGCTGATTCACTAAAATAGAATATTTAGGAAAAATTAGGTTGGAAAAAATCGCCTATCATGCATGGTAATCATTCATTACTGTATTCCAGTACAATTTGGAAGACATTTTTCTTTTTTTAGGGCTTCGCAAAATGATCAATAAAGAATTGATACGATTCGATTGAGCAATTAGTAGTGCCCAGCCCTAGAGTCCACTCCTTCCCCATACTACAAGTGAAAGGGAAAATGTAAAGACTACCATTAAAGCAGCCCAAGCAAGACTTACTATATCCATGTGAATTATGTCCTCTATTTCTATGAAGGAATTATTCTATTATTGATTAATAATCATAGCGGAATCAATGGCGCAGAGTCAAAATAGGTAAGACTATTTATTGATGAACCAATTCAATGAATACACTCGTAACAAGTTTCTCTATTTTAGGGTTTCTGGTAAAATCAGGAAGCATTTAGTACAAATACGATGATACACACGCCTTTTCCTTGGAAATATAAAAGGAATGCTTCTATATGGAGCATGTAAGAATAGTAAGACCTATTGTTTGTTTTGATATTAATGCCTTTCCTTACTAAGCAAAAAGCATAAAAATATACCATCACGATAGATAACTATCTATCAGATACCTCTATTTCCTATTTGATCTAAGCTTACTGTCCTTCTTTCTGTGAAAGAATCAGGAGAACCCACCACCACTATTAATTAATACATTCTTTTTTTTTTTTTACTTTAACCTTTACTCTTTTAATATAAGAGATCTTGTTATTATAGTCTTTCGTATAATCTCTTCTTCAATTCTAGTAGCAAAAACAGAGTGTCCCTTAGGAACCTTTGGATACCGAGATTTCCGACCTTAGTTCTGAATCCCTGAATTGACTCTCACCATTTATTTGATTTTTCAATTGAATCAAATAAATGGTGAGAGTCAATCATTAAATTAATAAATGAGAGTTGCTTCATCCCTATTGATACCGATTTGGGCTACGCCTAAATTTTGAGAAAAAAAAAATGACAGTCTTTTAGAAAACCTACGCCATGGGTTATCAAAATCGAGTATTGACACGCCCACTTAGTCCTTTGCCTCTGCTTCTTGCGGAGCAAGAATTCGTCGAATTAGATCGGCACAAGATAGGAAAGAAATAAAAAATCTTTTGTTGATCAGGCGACACCCGGATTTGAACTGGGGATAAAGGATTTGCAGTCCCCCGCCTTACCACTTGGCCATGCCGCCAAATTCGGTCAAAAATGGATAAAAATATTATCTATATTCTAATTCTATTACTCACTCCTTTTTTTATCTTGAATACCATTGTACCTATCCTTTTCAAAAAAGAAATTCCTGTTTTTTATTGGATCTAGTTTAAATTCTTCTCTTCGATTGATTGTATCTTAAAATATACATCGCTTAAAAACATCCCTTCTCCTTTCTATTGAGAGTAGAAAAAATGGATTTCTGGTCACAGACTGCAAAATTCAGGACAAATTGGAACCATTAACAATTTACTTTGAATTAGCGAACGATTCCTCCATTTTTATCTCCAATGAAATTTTGTTTCATTGAATGGCAAAAGAAAATCAAATTGATTTATGACTAATCAGTATTCATTTTTTTTTTTTCAATAATCAATCCTTTTCAATTTCAATTATAATAACATATATGTGTATATGTAAACCCCAGAACAGAAATTGTTACCCAGATACCAAACCTGATCTCTCTCTTATGTACATATCCCTATAGAGAATCCTCCTGTTTCAATTTTTCATTGAATATATTGAATAGAAAATACAAATTTTTACGGAGTGTGACTAATGTTGTCCCAAGTGAAATTACAATAAAAGATGTGATATAT